AATTAGCGAATATAGGTAAAAAAAGGGGGGTTTATTTATATTTATTGAATTTGATAAAGATTAATGCAATGGATTTTTGATGAATTTTTTAAAAGCCGAACCTAATTGAATTGACTACCATCATAACAAAATTCATTTGATTTCTATATACGTGTACCTACCAATTCAACATAGATCAAAGATATTTCATCGAATCATTGATGAACAAATTCTATTTGTCCCCTGAGCAAAATTATTAGTTATAGAATAATCGAATTTCTTAATATATTAATTAATATAATATTATTTAATTAATATTATCCATTTTTTTAGTAAATTTAGTCAATTTCTTAAGAAATTTCTAGACCTTAGAGAATTCGAAATTCTATTGGAGTCGGATTTGAGTTGAATAATTTATTCTATTCAAGAATAGACGAAAAATACCCTGTTTGATATAATCATAATCAAACAAATATTGGAATGATTCCTGTGTTTCATATTTCGAAAGTAAAAGGAATCCAAATGAGAGGAAATTTATTCCAAACGAATTCTTCTTCAATTTTCTATTTCGCTAAACCGACCCTTACCCGAGTTATATATTGACAATTCTAGTCAATGAGGAATAGAGGAACCTTTTTTACTTTTTATTTGTTTGCCTTTTTCTTGTTCAAAGAAAAAGGAAAGTCTTTCCTTTTTTCATTTTGAGAATTTCAAGTTATGAAATTCTATTTAATTAAATGTAAATGGTTTCCGTGGGAAATAAGATAGACATAGTGGTCCTCCAACGAGATAATACACATCCTAAGATATTTTCTTAAAGAAGTCGCATATTGTGTTGCGCGCTTATTACTTAACTTTACTATTTGATTTAGTATTTTTAAAATCCTATTTATTTATGCTATACTTTATTGACTTGACTCATTTCATATCATGATTCAAAGATTCAAAACCGACGGAGTTTACTAATGCTTTTCGGCGAAATCTGAAAAGTTTTTCTAAAACTCCATTCTTTGGATGATTTAACAATCGTTTAATCACTTAAGAATGCTAAAAAAAGATTTCTTTATTTTCTTTTATTAATATAATATATCTAGACTCTTTTTTTTCCTTTTCTTTGATTTGATTATTTCAATAGATTCGAAGATTCCTATTCAAATTTCAATAGGAAATTTCAAATAATCAGAAATCCAGGAATTAGAATCGTAAGAGTCAGAAGTGCCTTTCGACTATTTCAGATTAAGATTAATTCGAATCAACACAAATAAAATAGATGAGGAAAAGAAATCGAATTGGGACCTTATGTACATTCCATATAGAGAATGAATATCTAAATATATGAAAATAAAGATGCCATTTTCGATTGATTTCTATTAAACCTATATCTTTATATAGTACAACTTTCTAAACTCGAATAACAAAAATAGATAGTATGGGTAGTAAAGAAATATAGATTTCTTTCTACCCATACTAGCGGATCTCATAGGATACTGCTGATTCTAGTCCGCACATTTCGTCTAAAACACAAATTTGGAATCCTTTTTGTTTCTCTTTTTAATCATTGATATTGATTAAGAACTAAGATCTCAAGTTTCGTTCAAATTAATTACTTTGACTAACCGTTTTTACATATATTATAAGTAAAAAAGCAGTAGGAACTAGAATGAACAGTGCAGTAGCAATAAATGCGAGAATATTGACTTCCATAATCTCATCCTTTCATTTTTCTTTACTTCACAATAACTCGGGATTTAATCCCATAGAGATGATCAATTTTTTGCCTCTAAATTGAATGAGATAAATTCTATCTCGATGATATCGAATCGGATAAATATCATGAATAACAATATCTGACCTATCAAATTGATTCCTTGTCGAGAATTGAATAGTATAACATAGAAAGATCGTTTATTCATACCGAATCCAAAAAAGGATTCTTGACCCAATCGAGAATTTCGTTACTTTATTTTTATTTTGAAATTTTATTTAAAATTCTTTTTCATTCTTTCTTTTCTATAAAAAATAGCTATTGCCTTCTTTGTACAATCATCTCACGAAGTATCATCTAACCGCCTTTCCACTTACATTGGTTCCAAACAAATCCAACCAAATAATAGAAGTGAAATGGAGAAAGGGAAGTTAAGTTCTAAACTCCTTTTTTTAATGATCTAATCTTATTGGAAAAAGGTGTGATAAAGATTAGTAATGGAATAAATATAATATATCAAAACTTCAGTGTACAATTTGAATGAGATAGATTATTTCAAATTCAAATTAGTAATTGAGCAAAATCAGAGTCAAAAAAGAAGAGACTTTTCCAATTAAAAGAATTCCAAAGAAATTCGATTCATTTTGTATCGTACAAAGAAAAATTGGATTTGTGTATGTACTATCGGGAAAGATAAGATAGGGTACTCGATTCGATTTCATTACGCAGGTTGGGAGAAATCGAAAAAGCCAAACTCGGCGCGGTATCTCTTGAAATCCTGAATATTATGTCTCGATCCGTCTTCGTCGCTATTAGTTAAAAAAAGTGGAATTCCCATATTTCTATTTACTTTGATTTACTTTGATGAAAAAAAAAGTAATAAAAATAAAAGAAAAAAGAAGGACCCCCTTCTCTTTGAGAAAAAAATTATACTATTTGTCCCCTTTTTACAGAAAAGAAAATAGAAAGCGGAATTTATATATTTTTTTGGTTGGATTATTGGATTTGAATACGTCGGGACTGACGGGGCTCGAACCCGCAGCTTCCGCCTTGACAGGGCGGTGCTCTGACCAATTGAACTACAATCCCAGGGAAAGAAAATATAAAATAAATAAAGAAAGAAGAGTCTTTTTTCTTTATATCTTTATATTATTCTTTTTCTTAGACTTTCTATTTACAAATCCTGATATGAATCTAGGTCATTAACAAGATCAGAATTTGTGGGAAAAAAAAGAAAGTAAATAAAATACAAGTAAAGATATAGCAGAAATTTGGATTTCTTTTTTTTTTCTTTTTTGTTTTTTGTATCAGGCATTTCTAGAAAACAGAACAAAACAGAACAAGGGGGTAATATCATTTCATGGCGGATCAGTGAATTATTGGGTCGAGCTGGATTTGAACCAGCGTAGACATATTGCCAACGAATTTACAGTCCGTCCCCATTAACCGCTCGGGCATCGACCCAGGAAGAAGAAATTCCATATTTCTTAATAATCCCTGATCCACTTCCTTTCGTAATACCCTACCCCCAGGGGAAGTCGAATCCCCGTTGCCTCCTTGAAAGAGAGATGTCCTAAACCACTAGACGATGGGGGCACATTTGTCAGCATACTATGCTCATAGTATGAACAGTTTTTTGAAATTGTCAATATAACGAAATGGTAGGACTAGATTCGAAAGATCTTTCCGCCTTTCATGATTCCATACAATTTTTTGATTCCTCATTTCTATTCATGAATGGTTCATTCTAATCACCAGTATTCCATTATTCATTATAATATTCTAATTTCACTAGAATTTCATTATTAAATAGAATTTCGAAATGAAGATTTTTTTTTTCATTCCATTTCGAAATTCTTACAAATTTCGAAATGGAATGAATTGAATTCAAAAGTCTTTGCAGAATGATCTAGAAAACAATTGATAGAGTTGAATTTCTCTACTCAATTATCAATTAGGAGTACCCCTAGAGTCCACTTCTTCCCCATACTACGAGTGAAAGGGAAAATGTAAAGACTACCATTAAAGCAGCCCAAGCGAGACTTACTATATCCATGTGAATTATGTCCCCTATCTCTATGAATATGAAGGAATTTTTCCAGTATTGTTCACTTTGTTTATTGTTCACTAATAATAGTAGTCGAATCGCCGGTGCGGAGTCAAAAAAAACGTATTTTGGCCAATACCATTGATGAAATAATACAAAAAATCCTATTTATCTTAAGAAGTTCTTATTATATTATATATAATATTTGTTTTGGTAGAATCGGTAAAGATTAAGCACAAATCAAAATAGGCAGCGACGCTCTTGGAAGTCTCAAGGGTCCTGTCCTTTTTTTCCTCCGCGTGCTTCTATTCTATTGGGATATTGGGAACAAATTGAAGCAGCTATATCAGCAAAACAAACTAAGGGATTTCGTGTCTTTTGTTGATCAGGCGAGGCGACACCCAAGATTCGAACTGGGGAACGAGGAGTTGCAGTCCTTCGCCTTAACCACTCGGCCATGCCGCCTCAACTAAGGCAATCTAAAATGTTGATCAGACGCCACCCAACATTTCACTATCGACTGTGAATTCGAACCATTAACTATCGACTGTGAATTCGAACTATTCACTATCGACTGTGAATTCGAACCATTCACTATCGGCTGTGAATTCATGAACCATTCTTAGATTTGAATCTAACGTCGCATTTCCTTAAAAATATAGGAAAATCAAAATGGATATGTAACTATTTCGTTTTAGTATTGATTCTTTCAAATCAATCCACTTTTCTCCATCTCACTGTATATTCTAATCTCTATATATAGAGATGTCAACCCCAGAACTCAAATCCATCTTTCTCCATCTCACTGTATATCCTAATCTCTATATATAGAGATGTCAACCCCAGAACTCAAATCCATCTTTCTCCATCTCACTATATATTCTAATCTCTATATATAGAGATGTCAACCCCAGAACATAAATTCTGATGCGAATATCTAATCAGAAATCTTATATTTCTATAATTCATAGAATCTATTTTCAATTTCAATGAAAATGGATTCTATGAGGTTTTGCCAGAGCACGACATCCGCTGTCCAGAATCGAACTGCAATAACAGGGGAGACATATATAACAGGGGCGACATATATATAAATAACTATCCTTCTATCTGTGTTGTGTATGTTTCATAAAGCCCTCTTCCGCGCTTCAATCGTATTATAACAACCTCTATAAACAAAATGGATAAAAAAATATCTCTTCTGCGTGAACCTTCTTTTTTTTTTAACTAAAACTAAAAAAAGAAATTCACGAAAAAGGCTAAGTGCTA